GGAGAACCCGGGACTCAACTAACATTAAGAACTTTTCATACCGGCGGAGTATTCACGGGCGGTACTGCCAAACATGTACGAGCTCCTTCTAATGGAAAAATAAAATTCAATGAGGATTTGGTTCATCCCACACGTACTCTTCATGGGCATCCTGCTTTTTTATGTTCCATGGATTTGTATGTAATTGTTGAGAGTCGGGATATTATGCATAATGTGAATATTCCACCAAAGAGTTTTATTTTAGTCCAAAATGATCAATATGTAGAATCAGAACAAGTGATTGCTGAGATTCGTGCCGAAACATCCACTTTTCATTTTACAGAGAGGGTACAAAAACATATTTATTCTGAATCAGAGGGAGAAATGCACTGGAGTACCGATGTCTACCATGCACCCGAATATACATATGGTAACGTTCATCTATTACCAAAAACAAGTCATTTATGGATATTAGCAGGAGGTCCGCGCAGATCTAGTATAGTTTCTTTTTCGCTCCACAAGGATCAAGATCAAATAAATGTTCATTCTTTTTCTGTCGAAGACAGATATACCTCTGAATTTCCAATGACTAATGATCGAGTAAGACATAAATTGTTGGATACTTCTAGTAAAAAAGATGGGGAAATTCTTGACTATTCAATATATGATCAAATTAGATCCAATGGTCATTGGAATTTCATATATCCTTCTATTCTCCAAGAGAATTCTTATTTCTTGGCGAAAAGGCGAAGAAATAGATTCATCATCCCATTACAATATGATCAAGAACGAGAAAAAGAACTAATACCCTGTTTTGGTATTTCGATTGAAATACCCATAAATGGTGTTTTATGTAAAAATAGTATTTTTGCTTTTTTTGATGATCCACGATACATAAGAAGCAGTTCCGGAATTACTAAATATGGTACCGCAGAGGTAGATTCAATCATAAAAAAAGAGGATTTGATTGAGTATCAAGGAGCAAAAGAATTTAGTCCGAAATACCAAATGAAAGTAGATCGGGTTTTTTTAATTCCCGAAGAAGTACATATTTTACCCGGATCCTCGTCCATAATGGTCCGGAACAGTAGTATCATTAGAATAGATACACGACTTGCTTTAAATACAAGAAGCCGAATAGGTGGATTAGTCCGAGTGGAGAGAAAAAAAAAAAGTATTGAACTAAAAATCTTTTCTGGAGATATTCATTTTCCTGGAGAGACGGATAAGATATCCAGGCACAGTGGTATTTTGATACCACCAGGAACGGGAAAAAAAAATTCTAAGGAATCAAAAAAATTGAAAAATTGGATCTATGTCCAACGGATCACACCTAAAAAAAAAAAGTATTTTGTTTTGGTTCGGCCCGTAGTCACATATGAAATAGCTGATGGGATAAATTTAGCAACACTTTTCCCTCAGGATCTCTTGCAGGAAAAGGATAATGTCCAACTTAGAGTTGTCAATTATATCCTTTATGGATATGGCAAGTCAATTCGAGGAATTTATCGCACAAGTATTCAATTAGTTCGGACTTGCTTAGTATTGAATTGGAACCAAAAACAAAACGGTTCCATAAAAGAGGTTCATGCTTCCCTTGTTGAGGTAAGGGCGACTGATCTAATTCGCGATTTCATAAGAATGGAGTTAGTCAAGTCCACTATTTCGTATAGTGGAAAAAGGTATGATACGGTGGGTTCGGGATTGATTTCCGATAAGGGATTAGATCGCACCAATCTCAACCCCTTCCATTCCAAGTCGAAGATTCAACCAATTTCCAAATATCAAGGAACTATTGGTATTGGTACATTGTTGAGTCGAAATAAGGAATCCCGATCTTTGATAATTTTGTCATCATCCAATTGTTTTCGAATTGGTCCATTCAATGGTTCGAAATATAACAATGTGACAAAAGAATTGGATCCCATAATTCCAATTAGACATTTCTTGGGTCCCTTAGGTACTATTGTACCTAAAATAGCAAATTTTTATTCATCTTATCATTTATTAACCCATAATCAGATCTTGTTAAAGAAATATTTTCTACTCGACAGTTTTAAACAGACTTTCCAAGTACTTCAAATATTTAAATACTCTTTAATGGATGAAAGTAGGAGGATTTATAATCCCGATCCATGCAGTAACATCATTTTGAATCCATTTCATTTGAATTGGTGTTTTCTCCATCACAATTCTTGTGAGGAGACATCCACAATAATTAGTCTTGGACAATTTATTTGTGAAAATGTATGTCTATTCAAATACGGACCACACATAAAAAAATCCGGGCAAATTTTAATTGTTAATGTTGACTCCTTAGTTATAAGATCTGCTAAGCCCTATTTGGCTATTCCGGAAGCAACTGTTCATGGCCATTATGGAAAAATCCTTTATGAAGGAGAGACATTAGTTACATTTATATATGAAAAATCGAGATCTGGTGACATAACGCAAGGTCTTCCAAAAGTAGAACAAGTATTAGAAGTGCGTTCGATTGATTCAATATCGATAAACCTCGAAAATAGAGTTGAAAGCTGGAACGAACGTATACCGATAATTCTTGGAATTCCCTGGGGGTTCTTGATTGGAGCTGAGCTAACCATAGCCCAAAGTCATATCTCTTTGGTTAATAAGATTCAAAAGGTTTATCGATCTCAGGGGGTACAGATCCATAATAGACATATAGAAATTATTGTACGTCAAATAACATCAAAAGTGTTGGTTTCAGAAGATGGAATGTCTAATGTTTTTTCACCTGGAGAATTAATAGGATTCTTGCGAGCGGAGCGAGCAGGGCGTGCTTTGGACGAAGCGATCGGTTATCGGGCAATCTTATTGGGAATAACGAGAACATCTCTGAATACTAAAAGTTTCATATCCGAAGCAAGTTTTCAAGAAACCGCTCGAGTTTTAGCAAAAGCTGCTTTACGAGGTCGTATTGATTGGTTGAAAGGCCTGAAAGAAAACGTTGTTCTAGGGGGAATTATTCCTGTCGGTACCGGATTCAAAAAATTACTGCACCATTCAAGGCAAGACAAAAACATTTATTTGGAAATCAAAAGGAAGAATCTATTTGAGTCGGAAATGAGAGATCTTTTATTACACCATAGAGAATTATTTTGTTCTTGCGCCCCAAACAATTTCCATGAGACATAAGAACAATCATTTACACGATTTAATGATTCCTAAGACTAAGAAGAGATTCATTCTTTTTACTTTAACTATCCGGAACTGTCTTTCCAATTATTGATTTTATAATAAATAAATAAGTAATTAAAAGAAAAGAAATGAAAAGAAATTAATGGTTTGGACCGTGTATCAACGGTAAATCCGCGGTAGAAGGTTCCGTCGGAACAATTTTATATTTCAAGGTACCTTTTTTCCTAAAAAAAAAGAGGAAGTGTGGGGAAAAATGACAAGAAGATATTGGAACATCAATTTGGAAGAGATGATGGAAGCAGGAGTTCATTTTGGTCATGGTACTAGGAAATGGAATCCTAGAATGGCCCCTTACATTTCTGCTAAGCGTAAAGGTATTCATATTACAAATCTTACGATAACTGCGCGTTTTTTATCCGAAGCCTGCGATTTATTTTTTGATGCAGCAAGCCAGGGAAAAAACTTTTTAATCGTCGGTACCAAAAATAAAGCAGCGGATTCAGTAGCATCAGCTGCAATAGGGGCTCGGTGTCATTATGTTAATAAAAAATGGCTCGGTGGTATGTTAACGAATTGGTACACTACGGAAACGAGACTTCATAAGTTCAGGGACTTAATAGCAGAACAAAAGATGGGGCAATTCAACCGTCTCCCCAAAAGAGATGCAGCAATGTTAAAGAGAAAATTATCTACTTTGCAAACATATCTGGGTGGGATCAAATATATGACAGGGTTACCTGATATTGTAATCATCCTTGATCAGCAAGAAGAATACACGGCTCTTCAAGAATGTGTCATTTTGGGGATTCCGACGATTTGTTTAATCGATACAAATTGTGACCCGGATATCGCAGATATTTCGATTCCAGCCAACGATGACTCTATAGCTTCAATCCGATTTATTCTTAACAAATTAGTATTCGCAATTTGCGAGGGTCGTTCTAGCTATATAAGAAATCGTTGATTATGATTAATAATAAGATTCATTAATTATTTTTGAACTCGATAGATTTATTGGATCGGTTACTATTCTTGAATTTTGAAAAGAGAGAAATATAAAAAAAATACTGGGGAGGTTATGTCATGTGATTTCTCGGTATCCTAAATATAGCATTAATAATGAAAGTAGTTGAGTTGATAAAGAGATGGTTGAATCAAAATAATTTATTTTTGAAGTTCGATTTCTGTCAGAGGACAATATGAATGTTATACCATGTTCCGTTAAAACACTCAAGGGGTTATACGATATATCGGGTGTAGAAGTAGGCCAACATTTATATTGGCAAATAGGAGGTTTACAAATCCATGCCCAAGTACTTATCACTTCTTGGGTCGTAATTGCTATCTTATTAGGTTCAGTCATCATAGCTGTTCGGAATCCACAAACCATTCCGACCGACGGTCAGAATTTCTTCGAATATCTCCTTGAATTTATTCGAGACTTGAGCAAAACTCAGATTGGAGAAGAATATGGTCCTTGGGTTCCTTTTATTGGAACTATGTTCCTATTTATTTTTGTTTCTAACTGGTCAGGTGCTCTTTTACCGTGGAAAATAATACAGTTACCTCATGGGGAGTTAGCTGCGCCCACAAATGATATAAATACTACTGTTGCTTTAGCTTTACTCACGTCGGTGGCATATTTTTATGCAGGTCTTACCAAAAAAGGATTGGGTTATTTCGGGAAATACATTCAACCAACTCCAATACTCTTACCAATTAACATCCTGGAAGATTTCACAAAACCTTTATCTCTTAGTTTTCGACTTTTCGGAAATATATTGGCTGATGAATTAGTAGTTGTTGTTCTTGTTTCTTTAGTACCTTCAGTAGTTCCTATACCTGTTATGTTTCTTGGATTATTTACAAGTGGTATTCAAGCTCTTATTTTTGCAACTTTAGCCGCGGCTTATATAGGCGAAGCCATGGAGGGTCATCATTAACTAGCTTTCGAAATAGTCTTTTTTTTTTTAGCTTATCCTAATTCATGCATGGTTGATTCAAAATAATCAATCACTGGGTTGGGAATATAATCCATAATAGATACAAATACATAGGTATATATAACCTAGTGCCTCGGGAGGAAGGGCGGACCCTATTACGGAATACAGAATAAAAAAAATGGGTTAGGGGTAAGGGGTCAAACTAGATATATGTAATGTCTATAAGTCCAGCCCCCGCGTATGTTTCGCAGAATGAAATGATTTTAGAGTCTGATTCAATATAAAATGTGGGCTGTTTCCGTTATGGAAGAAACAAATGTATATGTGATATTAGCTATTCGCTAGCTATGCTATATAGTATAGGGGCTGGCTATCCCTATTAATATACATATAATTAATATATAATATGAATATTATATAAATTATATCCATTTTTCTATTTATCTTTTCTATATTTTTTCCAGTATATTGTTTTTTTTTTCCAGCCCACAGCATTAGATGGATTCCAATATAAGTCCTTCTGTTTCGTCTGTGATTGTGGATTGAATGAAAAAAATAAGTAATAATTCATTGGTTGATTATATCATTAACCATTTTTTTTTTTACGAGGAACTTACTATGAATCCACTGATTTCTGCCGCTTCCGTTATTGCTGCTGGATTGGCCGTAGGGCTTGCTTCTATTGGACCTGGGGTTGGTCAAGGTACTGCTGCAGGCCAAGCTGTAGAAGGTATTGCGAGACAACCAGAAGCAGAGGGTAAAATACGAGGTACTTTATTGCTTAGTCTAGCTTTTATGGAAGCTTTAACAATTTACGGACTGGTCGTAGCATTAGCGCTTTTATTTGCGAATCCTTTTGTTTAATTTAATCCTAGAAATGTGAAAAAGTACGAAACGTACTCTTTTTCTTATTTTATTAACTCGGACTTGCCGTTTGCTTCTTTGAATTAGATCGAAATTGTACTCCTACAGTTACTTATTTGTTGGGACAATGCCCCGGGAAGCACTGATTTTAGGATGAGGAATTAGCAGATTTGCTCGCTTTCTTCCTTACCATTACCACCCCGAGTTAGTACAATGGAAACCTTTTGAACTTTGAGGCGGCGTTTCATTTCAACAAACGAGATATTTCACAATTGACGCGAGGCCTCGGACCTAACTTAATAAGTATCTCTTCTTAATTTTAATTTGAAACTAAAAGAAATAGAGAAATTTTTCAAATGAAATTAAAATGATAAAAATGAATAAAAAGAAATTGATCAAAAAAGGGCGAGCGAGGTGATACAAAAAGAACTCTGTTTTTGTTAGTCTTATCTATAAGAAAGAGGAGAGCGTATGAAAAATGTAACCGATTTTTGTGTTTCCTTGGGCTATTGGCCATCCGCCGGGAGTTTCGGGTTTAATACTGATATTTTAGCAACAAATCCAATAAATCTAACTGTAGTGCTTGGTGTATTGATTTTTTTTGGAAAGGGAGTGTGTACGAGTTGTGTATTTCAAGAATATAGGTTGGATCCAACCATCCGCACTTTATTTATGTTATTTTATTTCTTGCTAGGATAATAGTAAAAAAGGTGCACGATCTCGACGAATTACTTCTGAATAAATTCAGAAATCATATGTAAGAACCATAGCATTTCGTGACTCATTGGTAAAATAAACTTTGATTCTCTATCAACCAATAATGTGAGACCATTAACATGGTTAAAGCTAAACTGTTTGAAGTCCAGGCACAACATGGTACTCTTTCTACCACATAAAATAATAGTAGGTAATTCATCCGATATAGAACACTCATATCAATAAAATGATTTGAAACTATTTACTAGAGAATGGGGGCCTTGCCTTTTTTTTTTTATCCAATGCCGAAGCGACGACCTATGTATAAAAAAGGGAATTTTTTGGATTTTTAGACTTGAAAAAAAAAAAAGTGGAAATATAAAATATATAAAATATAAAATATATATATAAGAATTTGAAATAGAAATGAAATCAAAAACAAATAAAGAAACAACTTTGCTGACAATTAGGGATAGATTTTTTGTCTGGTCGGAAGAGTCCTCTTAATATTCTGGTCTTATACCTATATAATATAATATATAATATTATAATATAAGTTTATAATATAAGTTTCGATATCTTTGAATAGGAACAGAAAAGAGAGGGTAGGTTCATTACATTAAAAGATATGGGAATGCCCATAAACTAAATAATTGAGCGTGAGAGCCAAATGAATCGAAAGATTCATGTTTGGTTCGGGAAGAGATCATAGAAGTTGTAAAATTAATGGTAAGATAATCTACTTTCATTAAATGATTTATTAGATAATCGAAAACAGAGGATCTTGAGTACTATTCAAAGTTCGGAAGAATTACGTAAGGGGGCCATTGAGCAGCTCGAAATAGCCCGGGCTCGCTTA